ATTGACAGTTATCTTCAATCTCAAATCTGTATGGATACGCCTATTGTAAGTGATAGTAGTGATAGTTACATTTCTAGATACGTTTTTGATAAACGGAGAACTAGTAATGCAAGTAGTGAAAGCGGGGGGTCCGGTATACGAACCCACTCGAAGAGTAGTGATTTAACTCTACGAGAAAGGTCTAATGATCTCGATGCAACTCAAAAATACAGGCATTTGTGGGTTCAATGCGAAAATTGTTATGGATTAAATTATAAGAAATTTTTGAAATCAAAAATGAATATTTGTGAACAATGTGGATATCATTTGAAAATGAGTAGTTCAGAAAGAATCGAACTTTCGATTGATCCTGGTACTTGGGATCCTATGGATGAAGACATGGTATCTCTGGATCCCATTGGATTTCATTCGGAGGAAGAGCCTTATAAAGATCGTATTGATTCTTATCAAAGAAAGACGGGATTAACTGAGGCTGTTCAAACAGGCGTAGGTCAACTAAATGGTATTCCTGTAGCAATTGGGGTTATGGATTTTCAGTTTATGGGAGGTAGTATGGGATCCGTCGTTGGGGAGAAAATCACCCGTTTGATTGAGTACGCTACCAATCAATTTCTACCTCTTATTATAGTATGCGCTTCGGGGGGGGCGCGCATGCAAGAAGGAAGTTTGAGCTTGATGCAAATGGCTAAAATATCGTCTGCCTTATATGATTATCAATCAAATAAAAAGTTATTTTATGTACCAATTCTTACATCTCCTACTACCGGTGGGGTAACAGCTAGTTTTGGTATGTTGGGAGATATCATTATTGCCGAACCCAATTCCTACATTGCATTTGCGGGTAAAAGAGTCATTGAACAAACATTGAATAAAACAGTACCCGAAGGTTCACAAGCGGCTGAATATTTATTCCAGAAGGGCTTATTCGACCTAATCGTACCGCGTAATCTTTTAAAAATCGTTCTTAGTGAGTTATTTAAGCTCCACGCCTTCTTTCCTTTGAATTCAAATTCAATCAAGTAGAGTGCACGAAGTTCAATTATTTGATTTGTAGGAAACAAGTAGTTAGCTTATCAGACTCAAAGTAAACAAGAATGTAGTTTTCTTGGGTGACCTAAGATCTAATTGTAGAAAGAATCAAAAGTTGCGGATAACTCTTTTTTTTACCTAGCTTCCCGATTACTAATTAAGAAGTCGCTAGCAATTGAACAAGATAAAAGGGGGAGTTGCTCCTTTCGTGAAATTCGGTAAAAAAAAACGAATAACGAATTTTGTCTTACGTATATAATCAAATTCAAATATCGAAAAGATAGATATATCGTTTTTTATCTTTCTTCATCTCCTGAGAATAGAATTCGAATATGTAAATGAGTAAATGAGTCATATCATAAAAGATAGTGTAATAAAGCATCAATTTCCATCTTTCGCTAATTTGTAAGAAACTCTTTCTTTATTAAATTAGAAGACAAGAACAAGACACAAAGAAATGAAGAAAAATAATAAAGTTGATTGTCATACGTATCTTTCATATAGAAGACTAAGTCCATTTATTTAGTTCTACATTCCGTGGACTTATTCTATATATCCACTATAGATACTTATCTATTTACTTATATATTTATATTTACTAAGAATTTTCAAACGGAATTAATTAGTATTATTGCATTAATTGATAATAACTACTACGAACTACAAATTCAGAATAATTACAATTCTTAATTATAATTATTATAAATAAAAAAATATTCAAAAAAAAAAAAAATAACAGGTGCAAATAGTCAATCGAGGTACCCCATTTTATGACAACTTTCAATTTTCCCTCCATTTTTGTGCCTTTAGTAGGCCTAGTATTTCCGGCAATTGCAATGGCTTCTTTATTTCTTCATGTTCAAAAAAACAAGATTGTTTAGATCTGAGGGGACCCAATCTCAGCCGTTTTTTTGAAACTTAGACTTGTAGCATAACACAGATATTTATTTCGGGAAATGAAATATGGTCTAACATGTGATTTCCGCCGAAAAAAAGCTCTTATGCCTGCAGAAAATGATCTATAGGTAAATGAATTCTAGCTAGTTTCAAATAGATCAGTATCACCGGATGCCTAAAATGTGTAAAGTTGGTGGATCTGTATGTATATCAATATCTATATTGGGATCATATGAAGGGTATGTTATTATTATTTTAGATCGAGCCAATTTGATGAATTACTCCTTACTACTTACTAAAGGTTCACTTCAAACTAGTACTAGTTCACATCAAACTAGTGCTAGTTGATGAGAGTTCCTTCGGAACCAAAAAGGCAAATTTGGGGTATTCTCCCAATTCCAATAAAATGAAATTAGATCAAGTATGAGTTGGCGATCAGAACATATATGGATAGAACTTATAACGGGGTCTCGAAAACTAAGTAATTTTTGCTGGGCCCTTATCGTTTTTTTAGGTTCATTAGGATTCTTATTGGTTGGAACTTCTAGTTATCTTGGTAGAAATTTGATATCTTTTTTTCCGTCTCAGCAAATCATTTTTTTTCCACAAGGGATCGTGATGTCTTTCTACGGGATCGCGGGTCTCTTTATTAGTTCCTATTTGTGGTGCACAATTTCCTGGAATGTGGGTAGTGGTTATGATCGATTTGATAGAAAGGAAGGAATAGTGTGTATTTTTCGTTGGGGATTTCCTGGAAAAAACCGTCGCATATTCCTCCGATTCCTTATAAAAGATATTCAATCCGTTAGAATAGAAGTAAAAGAGGGTATTTATGCTCGCCGTGTCCTTTATATGGACATTAGAGGCCGGGGGGCTATTCCCTTGACCCGTACTGATGAGAATTTGACTCCACGAGAAATTGAACAAAAAGCCGCGGAATTGGCCTATTTCTTGCGCGTACCAATTGAAGTCTTTTGAGAAAAGGCACTGGGCTGAAGAACGAATGCTTTCTTAGGCGTATCCAAATCCATGCAACTCAATTTAACCGAGTCACAAATTGAACGACTAGAATCAATTCATCTCATATATCAAATGATTTCGAAAGAAAGAAATTTCTTTTTTATTTTGAAATTCCAGATTTGTTGTAACTGATACTTTATTAGATGAAGATAAATCATAAGATGCAGATAAATCATATCTTGTCAATTATTTGCTTTTTGCCAATCGACCCTTCTTTTGTGTTCCTTACGAACCAATAAAAGAATGGGTTTTCTTCATAATGATAACTGCCTTCTGTCTTGTTTTGACGCTCGTTTTTTTGATCATCACAATATCTTTCTCTCAATTATTCTATTCTTGACTATGGGTAATCTTGGAATTTATTCGAAATATTGGATATTTTGATAGAAAAGGAGTTCTTTCGTCTCAAAATCTCAATACATTCATTAAAGTACTTCTTTCGGTCATTCATCGAAAGGAGACACTTGTTTGGGATTTGATGAATTGAGATATCTGGAAACCCTATTTTTCTTATTTTTTCATTCGAATTCGAAGTGGAGTCTATTTCTGTACTCTCTCTAGATGTTGAAAAAAATCACAAATAAATCGATTTGATACCTTGTCTAGAACTCACGGGTGAAAAAAATATTTGATCACAGAGAGTCGACGGGGTTAATTAACAATTCACAGATGAAAAATGGCAAAAAAGAAAGCATTCACTCCTCTTTTGTATCTTGCATCTATAGTATTTTTGCCCTGGTGGATTTCTCTCTCATTTACGAAAAGTATGGAATCTTGGGTGACTAATTGGTCGAATACTGGTCAATCCGAAATTTTTTGGAATGATATTCAAGAAAAAAGTATTCTAGAAAAGTTCATAGAATTAGAGGAAATCCTCTTCTTGGACGAAATTATCAAGGAATACTCGGAGACACATCTACAAATGCTTCCTATAGGAATCCAAAAAGAAACGATCCAATTAATCAAGATACACAACGAGGATCGTATCCATACGATTTTGCACTTATCGACAAATATAATCTGTTTTGTTATTCTAAGTGGCTATTCTATTTTAGGTAATGAAGAACTTGTTATTCTTAACTCTTGGGCTCAGGAATTCCTATATAACTTAAGTGATACAATAAAAGCTTTTTTGATTCTTTTAATAACGGATTTATGTATCGGATTTCATTCACCCCACGGGTGGGAACTAATGATTGGTTCTGTCTACAAAGATTTTGGATTTATTCATAATGATCAAATTATATCCGGTCTTGTTTCCACCTTTCCAGTTATTCTGGATACTATTTTTAAATATTGGATTTTCCGTTATTTAAATCGCGTATCGCCGTCACTTGTAGTTATTTATCATTCAATGAATGATTGATAAATGATCCACCAATATTAATCTAATCCAAAAAAACTTTCTATTCGGGGTTTTCATCCCAGAGTATTCCAGTAAAATGATTCCAGTAAATAGCAGAATCGTGGATAGCGACCTAGACTAGTGACCTACCCAATTTATTGTAGAAATTTTCGGATCAATGATTAGACCATGCAAACTCGAAATACTTTTTCTTGTATAAAGGAACAGATTACTCGATCTATTTCCGTATCGCTTATGATATATATCATAACCCGTACGTCGATTTCAAGTGCATATCCCATTTTTGCGCAGCAGGGTTATGAAAATCCACGAGAAGCGACTGGGCGTATTGTATGTGCCAATTGCCATTTAGCTAATAAGCCCGTGGATATTGAGGTTCCACAAACGGTACTTCCGGATACTGTATTTGAAGCAGTTGTTCGAATTCCTTATGATAAGCAAGTGAAACAAGTTCTTGCTAATGGCAAGAAGGGGGGTTTGAATGTGGGGGCTGTTCTTATTTTACCGGAGGGGTTTGAGTTAGCTCCTGCCGATCGTATTTCTCCCGAGATGAAAGAAAAGATAGGAAATTTGTCTTTTCAGAACTACCGCCCTACTAAAAAAAAGATTCTTGTGATAGGGCCTGTCCCCGGTCAGAAATATAGTGAAATCACCTTTCCTATTCTTTCCCCCGACCCCGCTACTAAGA